AAACCCCCAATTTTTTGGGGTCCTGCTTATTTTCATTGGCTTCGGATTAGTAGAATAATTCGGAATAGCGGCCAAGATCTTGGGAAAATCCAAGTTAATGATCAATAGGTTTGGATAAATAATTTAGGAAAGATATTCTCATACTGACACAATATAAGGACAAGTATATGCGAAATCTATCCCTTTTTAGTTAAAAGTTTTCTTCGAATCCAACCTTTCCCTTTAAGGAATTTAATTGGTTAGCATAATATAATATCTAATAAATAGAAAATCGAATAGTGGATAATCTGTTATGAGAGAAAGAAAACATTCTTTGAAGAATCAAGATTCGTAATCAATCCTTGCCTTGTTTGTTGGATTAGGTCTAACTTTCTTGACTAAACTGCAAGCGTGGAACTTTACGAGATGAAATAGGGAAAGACAGAAGATAGAACTTAAAAGGATAATTGAAGTGACTCGTCTTCGAATCAACTTTGGTTGGGGTTCGAAAAAGGAATAAAAATAAAGTAAATTCAAGGAAGAGCTTTCCTTTTTTTAAGGGGCCCCTTGCTCGGGGGGTCGTGGAATGCTTTTCTTCTCCTCTTATTCCATATGGAATAGAATCAGTTAAAATAAGAAGGAATAGGGGAATATTCGACTGTTTCAATTCTTTATTTATCTTATATTCAAAAATTCTCCCAAAATCCAATTTAATTTTTCAATGGGGTTAGATGATCTAGTTCTTAATATTATTACTTTAAAGAACTGACAGATTCCACAACAAATCTCTTGATTCGGAATTAGAGACTCATGTCCCATCTGATGAATCGATTTTCTTTTACACTTCTGTATCTCACTCTATCTTGTTTTTTAGTATTATCTAAAATAACCGATGAATTCTGAATTTTCCATAACTTAGGTAAGTGCTTTACCAACATATGTAGTGTAGTAAAAAAATAAATGGAATTTAACCCTTTCATGCTTACTATAACTAGTTATTTCGGTTTTCTACTGGCTGCTTTAACTATAACCCCAGCTCTATTTATTGGCTTGAACAAGATACGTCTTATTTGAAATGAATTGAATGAATAAGTCAGAAAATAAAAATCTTTCTTTTGGATTCCTGGTATTCTACGACTCTTTTCCACACTAATTATCAATTCTTTTCTTGGTCATTGAGATTCGTGGATAATTTAGACTACTATTTAGGGATAGATCGTACCTCTTTTTTTTATCCCCTCGAACAAATCGAAATGATTGAAGTTTTTCTATTTGGAATCGTCTTAGGCCTAATTCCTATTACTTTAGCGGGATTATTCGTGACTGCGTATTTGCAATACAGACGTGGGGATCAGTTGGATCTTTGATTGAGTAATATTTCTTTTTTGATTGACCTCCTCCAGACCAGAGAGGAGGTCAAATTGGAGTTGCAATTCAACTTTGTTTTGTTAAGTTATTTTACTCTGCTTCGACATAAGATAGATGGAATCACGCTCTGTAGGATTTGAACCTACGACATCGGGTTTTGGAGACCCGCGTTCTACCGAACTGAACTAAGAGCGCTTTCATTCAAAAAGAAAACCCTTTTCTACTCCTAACGTGTCTCACGTACGTATAGTATCCACAAATTCAAGTTATACCCACTTTAATCGATCTCCTCGCTACTGCCCATAAAGAAGAAAGAAGTAATAGGTAGGGATGACAGGATTTGAACCTGTGACATTTTGTACCCAAAACAAACGCGCTACCAAGCTGCGCTACATCCCTTTTCCAAATTGTTGTATAATGGCATTGTACACAATTCCTGTCTTGTTTTCCACATCGTAATTTTCTTCTCTTTCTCTATCTATATAGAACCTTCTTGTCATTTCTTCTTTTTGGTCTCATATAATCAAGGAATGGTATACATCTAAAATCCTATCTAATTTCACCTATAAAAGAAAGATTACTATTCCTTGGTAATGTATAGGAAGAAGGGGTCATCTTTTTCTTTTTTAGGGGTAGGAAAATCTCGTCTATACCGTTCATTCGTTCATTCTATATATAGAATATTGATTTTGTTTTTTTAGTTAGGAATTTCACCTAAACAAAAGAAATACAAATGATCTTGGGCAAGAGTATCTGATCATATATGTATTCCAATAAGGAAGGAGGATTTTCAATGCGGGATATAAAAACATATCTCTCTGTAGCGCCCGTGCTAAGTACTCTATGGTTTGGGGCTTTAGCAGGTTTATTGATAGAAATTAATCGTTTATTCCCAGATGCTTTGTCATTCCCTTTTTTTTAATTCTAGTTATTGCTATGCGAGGAATTCTTCGTGACATGACGCAAATTTTCCCTTTTTCAATCCTTTTTTTTTTTAGTATAGGAAGGAAAAAGAAAGAAAAGATGGATTGGGTTGAACCTCAGAGTCATGAAAAATTCGGCAAATCCCATTTTGGAAAACAGAAATTCAATCAAAAGCGGTATCCAAGCTAAGTCAGGCCTCAGAAATCAGAGCATAGAAAGAGGCTGGGCTGGCTACTTAAATGAAAGGATTTCGAAGCAAAATCCTTGCTAATTCGACAAGGATTGTATTCCTTAATTATTTCTCTATTTTTTATTACTTAATTTAAGAATTTTAAAAATTTTTTATTCGAATGGATTTTATTCTTCTTCTTGGGATTCAAAATAGAAGAATAACAGAATAAGTAGAAGAATTAAGTTAAGTCAATCCAAAAAAGAAAGGAGGTTCATGGCCAAGGGGAAAGGTGTTAGAATCAGAGTTATTTTGGAATGTATCAGTTGTGTTCGAAAAGGTGCCAATGAGGAATCGACGGGGATTTCTAGATATAGTACTCAAAAGAATCGCCACAATACACCCGGACAATTAGAATTAAAAAAATTTTGTCGTTATTGTCGCAAGCATACGACTCATGACGAAATAAAAAAATAGGAGCATCGTGTGTTCGATCTTTCCAAAGAACAGATTTAATATATAGAACATAGATAGAATACAAAATACAAATCAATTCATTTGATTTCAGGTAGATATTATTTCATATGTATAGAGGGTATTCATATACTATATATGAATCAAATAATAATATGAATCAAATAATATATGGACCAAAGAAAGACTACTTCTTTTGGATCCAAAATTAATAAAATAAAGAAATCCATTTTTTTTTTTCCAATTTTAAAATAAAGAATAAATAATAAATCATGTATACATCTAAACAACCTTTTCATAAATCTAAGCAAACTTTTCATAAATCCAAGCAAACTTTTCATAAATCCAAGCAAACTTTTCGTAAATCCAAACAACCTTTTCGTAGGCGTCCTCGGATTGGCCCGGGGGATCGAATTGATTATAGAAACATGAGTTTAATTAATCGATTTATTAGTGAACAAGGAAAAATATTATCGAGACGAATAAATAGATTAACCTTGAAACAACAACGATTAATTACTCTTGCTATAAAACAGGCTCGTATTTTATCTTTCTTACCATTTCGTAACTATGAGAATGAGAAGCAATTTCAAGCCCAGTCAATTTCAATAATTACTGGTCCTAGACCCAGAAAGAATAGACATATTCCTCAATTAACGCAAAAGTTCAATTCCAATCGAAACTTAAGAAACTCCAACCAGAATTTAAGAAACAACAATCGGAACTTAAGTTCCGATTGTTGATGTTTTATTCGAAAGGGCCAGACCTATATAAAGAAAGTAATCCAGTTTTGATTCTTGTGTTTGTTATAAGAAAGAAAAATGGGGAAGAATAAATAGTTTTTTTATTTATTGCAACATGCTCGTTGATTCCTACCACTTAATCTTAATTTATTGTATCTTCCCGGAGTTCCCTCTCCGGGAATTCGGTTTTAATTATTCCTGTATATTACTTTTTTATCCATTTAATTGAGGATCTTTATTTTATTGGAAATCGTGTAAAGATTATTTGGATTTGATACAGCTACTTGTGCAAGCATTTTACGATTAAGAATCAATTCCTTCTTGTACAGATTGTGTATTAATTTACTATAACTATCGAATACTTTATATATCCGCGTTGCTGCGTTTATCCGAGTGATCCACAAACGACGAAAATCCCTCTTTTGCCTGCCTCTATCTCGATGAGAGGAAACAAAAGCTCTTCTTACTTGTTGAGTAATCATTCGATTAAGTCTTAAATGAGCCCCTCTAAAGTTTGAGGCAAATGAACGCATTTTTGTTCGTCGTCTCCGAGCTATATATCCTCGCGGAACTCTGGTCATTGAATCAAATTAACCTTAATGAATACCAAATGATTTCTCTTCTTTTAGCCATCCTTTTTCCCATTAATAACAAAACGAATTATTCCGATATATAAAATATGAATTCCAATGGCTTTTGCTACTGTAACCTTCCCAACCACGATTTTTTATTCTATTCTCTTCAGTTATTTCGCATAGAAATAACAAATTCTAACGATACTCAAAAAAATAGTGGGTTCCATCGTTTCTATGGTTCCCTTTTAAACGGTGAGGCCCTCTCTATACACCGGAGCCCTTTCTTTCATTTCATCAAAAGGTATTGTGAACTTGTATAGTTCACATTCTTTGGCTCTACCTATCCATTATAGAGTAAATAGCTCTTTTCACAATAAGAGTTATCCATACAGTGACGGCATTTAATTATGAAAGTTGGCTAAGTAGCTGACCCTGTTAGTCCGTTCTTTTAAGATAAAAGAGCATAAGCCTTTTTCTTTTTATTACTATTTCCTCCGCTTAATGGATAACCATTTTCTACCAATGGGGGAATTGCTTCTTAATTTCCAATTTAGATGATTGGATTTGCACCAAAGGAAACCAGAAATTCCATATACCATAGAAATCTAGGATAGAGAAGCTCTATCCTATTCATTGGTACCGATCATGGATACTTCAAAAATTGTCTTATTTGTTTGAACTCATGATCTGAACGAGTCGCACATACACCCTAGCACATGTTCCTCGACGCTGAGGACATCCCTTAAGCGCGGGTGATTTTCTAGCATTTCGTATTGGCTGTCTTGCATTTCTAATAAGTTGTTTAACCGTTGGCATGTCGTATGTATATAGAAAAAAAAGAAAAAAAAAGGATTGGTTTAGATCGATCTTAACCTGATGATTGATCATCATGAAGTATTTCTATTTTCTATTAAATCGCAGAAAACCTGAATTTAGGTTTGAAATAAATTTACAAGAAATCCGGCCACTACCAATCCTTAAACATTTCTGGAAACCACACTGGATCAGTATCGCAGTGCTCGTCAATCATTTCATCCCCTACAATATCGACAAGTCCATAAGCTTTGGCTTCGTCTGCTGACATAAAAACATCCCTTTCCATGTCTTCGGATACAACCCAAAAAGGCTTGCCTGTTCTTAGGGCATAAACCCTTGTGATCATTTCGCGAACTTTGTGTAACTCTTCCACTTCTAGTAAAAATTCTGGTGTCCTTGCCCGATAATAAGCACTAGCAGGTTGGTGAAGCATAATCCTCGCGTGAGGGAATGCTATACGCTTGGTGGGTTCGCCTCCAAGCAGAATGAAGGATGCCATGGACGCAGCCATTCCGAGGCATATTGTATATATATCTGGTGTCACCGTTTGCATCGTATCAAAAATCGCCATTCCTGAGATTAGCCACCCGCCGGGGGAGTTTATAAACAAAAAAATATCGCTAATTCCATCTTCTATACTGAGATATACCATGAGACCTGTAATATGATTCGTGACCTCGCAACGAATCTCTTGACCTAAAAAAAGTGTCCTTTCTCGATACATAACATTGTATAAGTCAACCCAAGTCGCTTCTTCATCTCCGGGAATCCGGTAAGGTACTTTTGGAACACCAATGGGCATATTAGATTAATATTATTAAATTTAAGTAAGAAAACTACACTTTAATATGGAAACGTAAGAATGGAAGAGAAAGAAAGAATCCGCAGTTTATTGTCTTCATTTTTTTTTTCTTATTCTATATGAATACTATAGATTCTATTAATACGTAGATTGAAATAATACATATAAGGAAGGTAAGACAGAAAGAAAAAGGAATCGGTGATTGGAATGATAAACAAAGAGGGATAGGGATCTATTCTTCGTTTTTTCCAAATAGGCCAAGCTACCCATTGCATATTGGCACTTATCGAGTATAGAATAGATCTGCTTCTCTTTCTTCTTACGAACAGAATTGGCTTCTTATTTTTAATGGAATAAAATAAATATTCACGCTTTCTGACACAGAATCTCCCTAGAGGGGTTAGGTACATAGGATATGGATAGTCTTTTCCAATGCGATAAAATAAAGCGACATCGTGTCTATTTTTCTTTGCTAAAGGGGTATTTCCATGGGTTTGCCTTGGTATCGTGTTCATACTGTTGTATTGAATGATCCGGGTCGATTGCTTTCGGTGCATATAATGCACACAGCTTTAGTTTCTGGTTGGGCCGGCTCGATGGCTTTATATGAATTAGCGGTTTTTGATCCCTCTGATCCTGTTCTGGATCCAATGTGGAGACAAGGTATGTTCGTCATTCCCTTCATGACTCGTTTAGGAATAACCAATTCGTGGGGTGGTTGGAGTATTTCAGGAGGAACTGTAACGAATCCGGGTATTTGGAGTTATGAAGGTGTGGCAGGTGCGCATATTGTGTTTTCTGGCTTGTGTTTCTTGGCAGCTATCTGGCATTGGGTATATTGGGACCTAGAAATATTCTGTGATGAGCGGACAGGAAAACCCTCTTTGGATTTGCCCAAGATCTTTGGAATTCATTTATTTCTTGCAGGGGTGGCTTGCTTTGGCTTTGGCGCATTTCATGTAACGGGTTTGTATGGTCCTGGGATATGGGTGTCCGATCCTTATGGACTAACTGGAAAAGTACAAGCTGTAAATCCAGCGTGGGGTGTAGAAGGTTTTGATCCTTTTGTTCCGGGGGGAATAGCTTCTCATCATATTGCTGCGGGTACATTGGGCATATTAGCGGGCCTATTCCATCTTAGTGTCCGTCCGCCTCAACGTCTATACAAAGGATTACGTATGGGCAATATTGAAACTGTACTTTCCAGTAGTATCGCTGCTGTTTTTTTTGCAGCTTTCGTAGTTGCCGGAACTATGTGGTATGGGTCAGCAACTACCCCAATCGAATTATTTGGGCCTACTCGTTATCAGTGGGATCAGGGATACTTTCAGCAAGAAATATATCGAAGAGTTAGCGATGGGTTAGCCGAAAATCTTAGTTTATCAGAAGCTTGGTCTAAAATTCCCGAAAAATTAGCCTTTTATGATTATATTGGTAATAATCCGGCAAAGGGGGGATTATTCAGAGCAGGCTCAATGGACAACGGGGATGGAATAGCTGTTGGATGGTTAGGACATCCCGTCTTTAGAGATAAAGAAGGACGCGAGCTTTTTGTACGCCGTATGCCTACTTTTTTTGAAACATTTCCGGTTGTTTTGGTAGATGAAGAGGGAATTGTGAGAGCGGACGTTCCTTTTAGAAGAGCAGAATCCAAATATAGTGTTGAACAAGTAGGTGTAACGGTGGAGTTCTATGGTGGCGAACTTAATGGAGTAAGTTATTCTGATCCTGCTACTGTAAAAAAATATGCGAGGCGTTCCCAATTAGGGGAAATTTTTGAATTAGATCGGGCTACTTTGAAATCGGATGGTGTTTTTCGCAGCAGTCCAAGGGGTTGGTTCACTTTTGGTCATGCTACCTTTGCTTTGCTCTTCTTTTTCGGACACATTTGGCATGGCGCTAGAACCTTGTTCCGAGATGTTTTTGCTGGTATTGATCCAGACTTGGATGCTCAAGTGGAATTTGGAACATTCCAAAAAGTTGGAGATCCAACTACAAGGAGACAAGCAGTCTGATACCACATTGCTATGGTATCTTTCATCTCTCTTTTTTGATTTGACATGGGAAACATCTCCCATCCTTTCTTTGACTCTTTTTCTTTCTTTATCTTTATATGGGAAAAGATCCCAAATGACAAATGAATAGGTGTGGAAGTTATAATTGTAAATAAACCACGATCGAATCTATGGAAGCATTGGTTTATACGTTCCTTTTAGTTTCGACTTTAGGGATAATTTTTTTCGCTATCTTCTTCCGAGAACCACCTAAGGTTCCGACTAAAAAAATGAAATAATTTCATTGAAGTAAGAAGTCTCCCAGATGGGGAGACTTCTTACTTCAATTAGTCCCCGTGTTCTTCGAATGGATCTCTTAATTGTTGAGAGGGTTGCCCAAACGCGGTATATAAGGCATACCCAGTAAAGCTTACAAGTAAACCAGATATGGAGATGGCGACTAAAGTTGCTGTTTCCATTTTTATAGAATTTCAAGATTACAATGGATCCACGAAAAGATCTTGTATTTACAACTACAACGGAATAGTATACAAAGTCAACACCAATGATTAAATAGAATTTATGGCTACACAAACCGTTGAAGATAGTTCTAGACCTGGGCCAAGACGAACTCGCGTAGGTAGTTTATTGAAACCCTTGAATTCGGAATATGGGAAAGTAGCTCCGGGTTGGGGGACTACTCCTTTTATGGGGGTCGCAATGGCTTTATTCGCGATATTCCTATCTATCATTTTAGAAATTTATAATTCTTCTGTTTTACTGGACGGAATTTTAATGAATTAGGTTTCTACTAACTAAAACTACGAAGTCATTGTTTTTCCATCCAAAAAAGCCTTTCTACTTTAAGCTATACATTTCTAGACATTCTGGTAGTTCGACCGTGGAATTTTTTTGTTTTGGTATCTCTGGAATATGAGTGTGTGACTTGTTAGAATGGATCCTATTGATAATACATAGAAAGGGCCTGTTATCTCTATCAAGATGATTCTAATTCGTCGGATATTTTTTATTCTAGTATCTGGAACACGAAATAGATAGAGTGGATCAAGAAAAAAAATGGAACTATGATTCATACTCACTATTCAGACCTCGCAACCAGACTGAAAAAAATTCAAGTAGTTTTTAATAAAAAAAAGAAATTTTCTTCCTTCCAATTTTGTTTGCCCAAAAGACAACTTTTTTTTCTCTCGATTTTGTCGAGTTATTACACGGATTCAATAAATGATCATCAAGCGGTTCTTATTCGAAGAACCCTTGCCTTTTGGTTAGCTTGAGACTCAATCATCGTGGCTCTAGTATGAATCTAAGGTTTTAATTGAACTGATTCATAGGATCGCAACAAGATAATTTCTATCAGAAAACTACTAGAATTTTTGCTTTATTTATTTACTAGTAAAACAAGAGTAAATCTGCATTACGCAAAAAAAAAAAGAAATCCAAAATAGGGAAGAGAAAAGTCAAGAAGCCTCTAATGACCAACATAAGGGAAAGAAAGAAAGACAGATGAGCCAACTTGAGATTTTTTGGCATTATCATCACAAAGAATAAGTTCTGGATTTTTCTTATTTCATATCTTCAAGGCAAATCGACCCAATCCAGTGGCTGATGAAGTTTTGAACCTTTTTTTCTAATATCCGTTGAAAATTTGTGTGTTTCTGCTTGAGCCGTACGAGATGAAATTTTCATATACGGTTCTCGGAGGGGGACTCGGGTTAGTTACCTATCTCAATAAAGTATATGATTGGTTTGAGGAACGTCTTGAGATTCAGGCAATTGCGGATGATATAACTAGTAAATATGTTCCTCCTCATGTCAACATATTTTATTGTTTAGGGGGAATTACACTTACTTGTTTTCTAGTACAAGTCGCTACCGGTTTTGCTATGACTTTTTACTACCGCCCAACCGTTACAGAGGCTTTTTCCTCGGTTCAATACATAATGACCGAGGCCAACTTTGGTTGGTTAATCCGATCAGTTCATCGATGGTCAGCAAGTATGATGGTTCTAATGATGATCCTGCACGTATTTCGTGTGTATCTCACAGGTGGATTTAAAAAACCCCGCGAATTAACTTGGGTGACAGGTGTGATTTTGGGTGTATTGACTGCATCGTTTGGTGTAACTGGTTATTCTTTGCCTTGGGATCAAATTGGTTATTGGGCAGTCAAAATTGTGACAGGTGTACCTGAAGCGATTCCGGTAATAGGATCGCCTTTAGTGGAGTTATTACGTGGAAGTGCTAGTGTGGGCCAATCCACTTTGACTCGTTTTTATAGTTTACATACCTTTGTACTGCCTCTGCTTACTGCCGTATTTATGTTAATGCACTTTCCAATGATACGTAAGCAAGGTATTTCGGGTCCTTTATAGGGAAGCCATATCATAGAGAAAGATAATTCGAATTTTCATATATCATATCATATCGGGTAGGTTGTGGTATTTCATTGCTACAAACATGGGTTATTGTAAAATAAGACATGTCATTTGGATACTTTTCTTCAACTCCGAAGTATTTTGATACAAATAGTTGAAGTTCATTTTATGAAAGAAAATAAGGCGGATTATGGGAGTGTGTGACTTGAATTATTGATTTGGCCATGCAGATAAAGAATTGGATCTGCCACATTAGAATTCACAACCAAAGGTGTCTCCGCATCCAATCAACACGTAAGTCCCCTATCTAGGAAGGATAGGCTGGTTCACTTGAGGAGAATATTTTCTATGATCATACCCCAACCATGTCATCCATGAACAGGCTCCGTAAGATCCCATAGAGTGGAAATAGAATAAGTCATGTGACATGATCCAATTCTCTATTTATTACACTTACTTTTTTTATTATAGTATGGAAATGCATTCATTTTCTTTGCATCGATTGCGATCCGCAATACTATCGGAGTAAAAGAAGGTATCTAAAGAAGAACGTAGGCTAGACTTTTTGATTTTTTATTAGTAACAAGTAAATACTTTGTTTGGACGTAAGAAACTTGCGATATTGAGGGGATAAACACCAACTAATCAAGAGACATGAGACAATCCACAAAGCAATTGATCATGATCAAATTTGCAAGCCAACTTGGATATTGAGCATTTACCCATAAGAATAAGATTCTTTTCAATAAGTAGTTGTAGGTGCAACTTCGGAAAAGAGAATCTGATAAAGCTTTTCTTACCTAGAGTCATTGAGTCATTATATACCTTATTCTATTATGGATCTTCCACGGTCTTTTTTCTTTCATTCTTGCTCGAGCCGGATGATGAAAAATTCTCATGTCCGGTTCCTTTGGGGGATGGATCCTAAAGAATTCACCTATCCCAATAACAAAGAAACCTGACTTAAATGATCCTGTATTAAGAGCAAAATTAGCTAAAGGGATGGGACATAATTATTACGGGGAACCCGCGTGGCCCAACGATCTTTTATATATTTTTCCAGTAGTAATTCTAGGTACTATTGCATGTAATGTAGGTTTAGCGGTTCTCGAGCCGTCAATGATTGGTGAACCGGCGGATCCGTTTGCAACTCCTCTGGAAATATTACCCGAGTGGTACTTCTTTCCCGTCTTTCAAATACTCCGTACAGTACCCAATAAGTTATTGGGCGTTCTCTTAATGGTTTCTGTGCCAACGGGCTTATTGACAGTACCCTTTCTAGAGAATGTCAATAAATTCCAAAACCCATTTCGTCGCCCAGTAGCTACGACCGTTTTTTTAATCGGTACTGCAGTAGCTCTTTGGTTAGGTATTGGAGCAACATTACCCATTGAAAAATCCTTAACTTTAGGTCTTTTTTAGGTATTTTTCAGGTTGATTCATTCAACCGTGAAGTACCGTGCATAGGTATCTAGGAAATAGTTACTTCCAAGTGAATCTTCCCTAGATACCTAAAATCCATTTTATTATGATCCATTTCGCGAAAATATAGATTGTGCCAAAGATGCAAAATTGTTTTCTTTTTTCTTTTTATTCTAACTCGAAAAAGAAGAAGAGGAAAAAATTGCAATGGATTTAAAACGAGAACTTATTCTTAGGTAAATCGATTGGGAGATGCTTCTCTAGAGTGTCCCATATCTGTTTTCCATCTTCCATACGAAAACTGTCAATTCTCATAAGATCTTCTTCAGTCTTACTCAAAAGGTCCAATAGTGTATGTATATTGGCCCTTTTGAGACAATTATACGTTCTAGAAGGCAATTCTAATTGATCAATAAAAATGCAATTCAATGGAATTCCTTTTTTGTTTTTCTTTAGATTAGTTAATCTTTTTTGAAAGGTTAAAAGGGGTGGAGTAAACCTGTTTTTATTTTCTTCGAAACTAGTGCCCTCTTCCTCCGCGTGTAGAAAAGGAAGAAATAAATCAATCAAATTACGAGAAGCCTCATAAAGCGCTTCCTTAGGGGTTAAACTTCCATTCGTCCATATTTCTAGAAAAAGTATCTCGTGTTTTTCATTTCCATTCCCACAAGAAAAAATACTATAATTCACATTTCGAACAGGCATGGATACAGCATCTATGGGATAACTTCCATCTTGAGAGTTCTTTCTGAGTTCCGTGTGATATCCGCGATCTCTCTTGATCTGTAACTCAATACAGAAATCAATGGGCTCTGTCAAGTTAGCTATAGGTTGTGCCGTATCAACGATCTCTACGGAAGGTGGTAAGATGATATCTTGAGCAGTTATGTATCTAGGACCTTTGACGCAAATTGATGCGTCTCTAACTCCATAGAGATTACTTCTCAATACAATTTCTTTCAAATTTAGTAAAATTTCTTGTACGGATTCTTCAATACCAGCTATTGTAGAATATTCGTGTGGCACGCTCCCAAATTTTGCACGTGTGATACATGTTCCTTCTATTTCTCCAAGTAAAGCTCTTCGCAAGGCAATACCGACGGTATCCGCTTGACCTTTTCTAAGCGGGGACAAAATGAAACGACCATAATAAAGACGCTTACTATCTACTCTTGATTCAACACACTTCCACTGTAGTGTTTGAGTGGATCCTGCTACCTCCTCTCGAACCATAATAGACTAGTATTATTATTTGATCATTGAATCGTTTATTTCTCTTGAAAGCGTTTTAATTCTTTTACAGACGTCTTTTTTTAGGAGGTCGACATCCATTATGCGGCATAGGTGTTACATCGCGTATACAACTTAATCGTACACCACTTTTAGCAATGGCTCGTAATGCGGCATCTCTTCCACTACCAGCACCCTTTACCATAACTTCTGCTCGTTGCAAACCCACTGTACGAATAGCATCTACTGCTGTTCTTTGACCAGCATAGGGTGATGCTTTTCTTGAGCTTTTGAATCCACAAGTACCCGCGGAGGACCAGAAAACCACCCGACCTTGCGGGTCTGTAACAGTTATAATGGTATTGTTGAAACTAGCTTGAACATGAATAACTCCTTTTGTTATTCTACGTGCACTTTTCCGTAAACTAAAACGCGCATTCCTACGCAAACCAATACGCACTCTCCTACGTGAACCAATTTTTGGTATAGCTTTTGTCATATTTTATTATCTCATAAATATGAGTTAGAAATAACAAAAAGAAAAAAAGATACAAAGATATCCGTTTCAGGGTAAAATATATCCTTTACTTTAATTATTTTATTTGGAATTTGGACGTTTCCGCGGGTACTTTTTTTACTTTTTAGAAAGTAAAGTTCTTTTTCGAAAGATTACCCCTGCCTTTGTTTATGCTTCGGATTGGAACAAATGACTCTAATTCGTCCACGCCTACGAATCAGTCGACATTTTGTACAAATTTTACGAACGGAAGCTCTTATTTTCATATTTCCGTATTCCTTTCTTAAACTATGAATCTAATCTTTGGGAAAAAATGAGTCTCTTCGCTTGAATTTTGGAACTTTGAATTTATTACCCTAGAAAAAAGAAAAACCTAATCCTTTGAATCTTTGGTATCCTTCAAATCTTCGGTATCCTTCAAATCTTCGGTATCCTTCGAGTCTTCGGTACGCTTCGAATCCTTATGGGGAAGTCTATAAATTATACGTCCTTTGCTTGAATCATAACGACTTACTTCAATTTTGACCCTATCCCCCATCAGTATTCGTATAGAACTAGACCGGATCTTTCCTGAAATATAGCCCAGGATGATGGTGTCATTCTCTAGGCGAACGCGGAACATTCCGTTGGGTAGGGCTTCTGTAACTAAACCTTCGAAAGTGACTTTTGCTTCTCTCGGGTTTTTTTTTTCTCTCCTATTTTTTTTTTCTGTCATATTTTTTTTTTCCCTATTTTTCTATTTTGATTTTCAAATAAAAAAAAACGTTGTATTTTTATTTGAAAAATAGGAAGTTCGAGATAGAATTCGAGTACTATAGGAGGGGCGATTACCATATATAACATAAGACTTCTCCCCCAATTCTGTTTAGTCGAGCTTCTCGATCTGTCATTATACCTCGAGAAGTAGAAAGAATAGCAATTCCCATTCCGCCCAAAACTTTAGGAATTCCTTGATAGTTGGCATAAATTCGTAAGCCGGGTCGGCTGATACGCTTTAAAAAGGTTCTAGTTCTATATATTCCTTTTCTAGTCTTTCTCTTTTGATGTCGCAAAGTTGAAACCAAGAAATATCTGTTACTTTCCTGATGTTTCCGAACACTTTCAATAAAACCCTCTCGTAGAAGTATTTTAACAATGTTTTCGGTAATATTTGTAGATACTACTCGAACTGTTCCTTTTTTATTCATGTCCGCGTTTCTTATAGAGGTTAGTAAATCAGCAATAGTGTCCTTGCCCATAAGACTCTAATTCTAGGTTCCTCCTAATTTTTCTATAATCAACATGTTTTCTTTTTTTTTCTTTTACTTTTGGATTTTAAAGCATATACGTGAGACATAATCTACTAATTTTTTCTTTGATCTATATCTCGTCTACTAGTATTTATAATACTTCAGGAGCTAATGAAACTATTTTAGTAAAATTCAATTCTCTCAATTCCTCGGCGATCGCGCCAAAAACTCGAGTTCCTTTTGGATTTCCTTTTTGATCAATGATAACCGCTGCATTGTCATCATAGCGTATTATTATACCGTCTTCGCATTTGAACTCTTTACATGTACGTACAATTACAGCTCGAATTACTTCGGATCTTTCTAGAGGCATTTGGGGCACTGCGTCTTTGATTACAGCAACAATAACATCACCAATACGAGCATATCGCTGATTACTAGCAGCTCCTATGACTCGAATACACATCAATTTTCGAGCTCCACTGTTATCTGCTACATTTAAAAGGGTCTGAGGTTGAATCATATTATTTTGATTTCAATTTGTTATTTCTATGCAAAAGGATGAAATAAATATTGTCTATCCATAAAAAAAACCTGGTTTTTTTTATCTTCAATACTCCTTTTTTGGGATGCTATATCTCTAATCGAAGAAATTGACTTCGTATGGGCATTTTACTGGCAGCTATGGAGATAGCTGCTCTAGCTACAGTTTCGGATACTCCGCCCATTTCATAAAGTATTCGACCTGGTTTAACAACGGCTACCCAATATTCGGGGGATCCCTTTCCTGAGCCCATACGTGTTTCCGTGGGTCTTAGTGTAACCGGTTTGTCGGGAAATATACGTACCCATATTTTTCCACCACGACGTGCATATCGTGTCATTGCTCTTCGTCCTGCTTCTATCTGTCTCGACGTGATCCAAGCGGGTTCAAGTGCTTGCAGAGCATATCTACCAAAACAAATATGATTGCCTCGGCAGGATTTTCCCTTCATTCTTCCTCTATGTTGTTTACGAAATCTGGTTCTTTTGGGGTTATAGTCGATGGTTCTTTCTTAGTTCCATCTCTACTGCAAAACTGGACATGAGAGTTTCTTCTCATCCAGCTCCTCGCGAATGAAATGAGAAAGCGTGCAAATTTCTCTAATTCCATAATATTTTGGAATATTATGGATAGATGCACATTAATAGATAATAGAAAAAGTTAGGGTTTTTTTAATATTGAATTTGTTAAAATAGAAAAATATATAGTCAAGAAAGAAGATCTAGAATATATCTAGATGTGTGCGTCTATTTATCTATATTCTATATTTATAGATAATGTAATCTTTCTTAAAAAAAAATCTCCTTATTTTGACTCTTATTGAATCGCGGGAAAGTATTCTAATTCAATAAAGATTTCGCGGGCGAATATTTACTCTTTCCTGTCTTATTTGTTAATTTATAACCTTACCAAATAAGGCAATTTTTTTGGTTTGTTCCGCCATCCCACCCAATGAAGTCTTAGGATTCTTTTCAATAAAATCCTATGCAGTCATAGGTTCTGTCGTTCCCACTACTTCTCCTTTAATGGTTAGGTCTGAATCCCACAATGGAGCTTTCCAAAAATTTCTTTCCGAGTCAATTTTCTCAGTTTTATTAACCCGGGCCGCTCTTTATTTTATTATTGCTTAAAATTTCTATTTTTTGTTTCAAGTTACGATTTCGAATTCTCTGTTATTTTTATTATATTGATGCTTTATCACATTGCCTTTTATGATGTAACTCATAGACCATACATATTGGAATCCTATATCTTTCTTATTCTTCTTCCTTCTTTCTATCATCCCTCCTTTTATCCACATCCCTTTAGTTTTGCTTCACAACCTAGAATCCGTTTTCTTTTTTAGAGAAAAAATTGCAGTTGCTACAACTATATGATAGATCTACTCATTTATGATAGATGTATTTATTCATATAGTGACTGTTTCTTAGTTAGGATCTCGACAATACGAAGCAATAGGTTGGTTATTAGTTAATTTTCTATAATTACTAAGTTTTTTCTTTTTCTATTTATAGTAGGGTTCAGTCAATTTTTTTTGAATCTCCATTTTTGACTCTAAAGAAAAAACTAACGAGTCACACACTAAGCATAGCAATTATATTAAAAGATTTATCAATTTTCATTAAATCTTATAGAAAGAGGTAGAATTTCTTCTTTTTTTTCAGGGATTTCAGGAAAAATAAGGCTCTTGTCTTTTTTTATTCTATCACTGAACAGAATGGGAAGACAAGGCTAGTTATTCTTCGTCTACGAATATCCAAATTTTTACACCTAATACTCCATAGATAGTTCGAATTGGATAGCAGCAATAATCAATTTTAGCGCGAATTGTTTGGAGGGGAAGTCTACCCTTTTTGATGCATTCGGCACGTGCAATTTCTTTCCCTGCGAGACGACCTGCAATTTTTACTTTTACCCCCCTTATATCTGCTTTTTTAGTTAATTCAATGGCTTTTTTCATTGCCTTTCGGAATGAAACTCTATTTTTTAATTGGAAAGCTATATATTCTGCAAGAATGTTAGGTTGTCTATAAGGTTCTTTAACTTTTTCAATAGCAATATTAAGTCTCTGGTTTACAGAATTAACTTCCTTTTGTAGATCTTTCTCTAATTCTTCGATTGCTCCTTTTTTCTTTAATAAATTGGGGAATCCAATATGGATTATGACGTGGATCGTATCGATTTCTTTTTGAATTTCTATACGTGTAATTACTTCAGAACTTGAGCCTGAGTCCATTTTTCTATTATGTGTAATTACTTCGGAACTTGAGTCTGATTCTATTTTTCTATTCGAGCCTTTTTTCCTATTCTTTTGTATATAGTTCTTGATACAATTCCGTATTTTTTTATCTTCCTGTAGACCTTCAGAATAATTTTTTGGTTGTGCGAACCAAAAGGAATGGTGATTTTGGGTTGTACCAAGTCTGAAACCGAGTGGATTTATTTTTTGTCCCATATTTTTCTATTCTATTTTTTTTTTACTGGGAATCGAAATCTAAGATGGATCTAAAGATTATTTAGATTTCTTTACTATATTTAGTACAATTGTTATATGACACATGGTTTTTTTTATGGGAGAACTACGTCCTCGAGCTCGAGGTCTGAATTTTTTCATGATAGTACTCCTACTGACTTCGGCTTTAGTGATGAATAAATTCGCTTTGTCGAAATCCCTGTAATGAGTAGCATTTGCTGCTGCCGAATAAACCAACTTTAGGATGGGATAAGATGCTCGATAAGGCATGAGGTTCAGTATCATAACAGTTTCCTCGTAGTAACGCCAGCGAATCTCATCAAGAACTCTTTGTGCTTTGAAAACAGACATATGGATGCGTTTTTGTGCTTTGAAAACCCGTTCGAACTTAAGTAGACGATCGGTTGGAACTTTCCTTGCGAGTTTCCTTAGCCCACTCTTCTTCTTCTTTATCCTAGGGGTATACTTTACCAGTTTGAAACTTGTCATAAATAAGGTTATTCCCCGCCTACCTTTGTTTTTTTTATTTTGAATCTTTCTATTCTGAATTCAGTTAACGACGAGATTTAGTATCTTTTCTTGCACTTTCATAACTCGTGAAATGCCGAGTAGGCACGAATTCCCCCAATTTGCGACCTACCATAGGATTTGTTATGTAAATAGGTATATGTTCCTTTCCATTATGAATCGCGATTGTATGGCCAACCATTGCGGGTAGAATGCTAGATGCCCGGGACCACGTTACTATTGTTTCTTTCTCCTCCTTCATATTGACCTTTTCGATTTTTGCCAATAAATGATGAGCTACAAAAGGATTCGTTTTTTTTCGTGTCACAGCTGATTACTCCTTTTTTCCATTTTAAAGAGTGGCATTCTATGTCCAATATCTCGATCGAAGTATAGAGGTCAGAATAAATAGAATAATGATGAATGGAAAAAAGAGAAAAATCCTTTAGCTGGATAAGGGGCGGATGTAGCCAAGTGGATCAAGGCAGTGGATTGTGAATCCACCATGCGCGGGTTCAATTCCCGTCGTTCGCCCATCGCATTATTGCAAATTCCAAAAATGCAATTTTCCATATTCCTAGTTACGTATTTACTTACGGCGACGAAGAATAAAACTATCACTATATTTTTTCCTTTTCCTAGTTCTTCTTCCAAGCGCAGGATAACCCCAAGGGGTTGTGGGTTTTTTTCTACCAATGGGGGCTTTCCCTTCACCGCCCCCATGGGGGTGGTCCACAGGGTTCATAACTACCCCTCTTACTACGGGGCGTTTACCTAGCCAACACTTAGATCCGGCTCTACCCAAACTTTTTTGGTTCACCCCAACATTACCCACTTGTCCGACTGTTGCTAAGCAATTTTGGGATACCAAACGGACCTCCCCAGATGGTAATCTTAAAGTGGCCGATTTACCCTCTTTTGCAATCAGTTTCGCTACAGCACCTGCTGCTCTAGCTAATTGCCCACCCCTTCCACGTGTGATTTCTATGTTATGTATGGCCGTGCCTAAGGGCATATCGGTTGAAGTAGATTCTTCTTTTCTCTCAAAAAACCCCTTCCCAAACTGTACAAGCTTCTTCCAAAGCATACAGCTTTCTAGATGTATATGACGATCTCTAGACAGATGGATCTTATATGAATCGTATGATGAAGTACCACATGAGTGGATATATAGGAAAGGAATCCAAATCTGCCGAATCGCTCATGTTATGATCTTCTACATCCTAGGTCTCCGCGTTCCGTCATCTGGCTTATGTTCTTCATGTAGCATTCAGATCGAATGACTCTATGAAATTACGTCGATACTTCCACATATTATGGGTAACGTAGGAGACATCCCTATTTTCCCCGGGGGGTCTTAATTACCACTGCTTAGCTTTCAATTCGCCTCTGACCATCAAATTAAATGTGAATAACCCGTCCTCCTCTCTTTGAAACAAGGGGCGCTTCCGGTTCTGTGCGTGCTTCAAACAATTTTGTCTTCTCCATATTACCATATCTCTAGAGTCAATAATTTTCTATGAGGAACTACTGAACTCAATCACTTGCTGCCGTTACTCAACAGTTTTCTGTTGAGGTCTATCCCGTAGAGGTAGTCAAATTGGATCAGTGATCGATTTCTAGGTTTCGTCGTAAACCTAATTGGTTACTTCCAATTACGTAAATCAATAGTTCAAACCGCACTCAAAGGTAGGGCATTTCCCATTGATATAGGAACTTTTGTACCAGAAACAATAGTATCTCCAATTAGAGCCCCTCTGGGATGTAAAATATATCTCTTCTCACCATCCCCATAGTGTATGAGACAAATGTATGCATTTCGATTAGGGTCGTATTCTATGGTTACGATTCTACCAGATATGTCTTTTTGATTCCGTCGAAAATCGATTTTACGGTATAGGCGCTTATGACCTCCCCCTCTATGCCTTGCGGTAATGATTCCTCTGGAATTACGACCTTTACCACAACGGTGCCGTCCATGGATCAAATTATTTCGTGGATTGGATTTCACTTGCCTGTCTACGGTTCCCTTGCGTGTGCTCGGGATAGGTGTTTTGTATAAATGTTTCGCCGTATTATTAAGTATTCTCCTTTAGTTTTTTTCTCTATCTAGAAGTGGAATAGAATAACCCGGTTGAAGGGTAATGATCATACGTCTGTAATGCATTGTATGTCCCAGAATAGGTCCCATTCTTCTACCCTTTCCGGGTAGTCGATGGCTATTCACAGCTACTACCTTAACACCAAAGAAGAGTTCGACCCAATGCTTTATTTCTGTCTTAGTGAATCCCGATTCGACATTAAAAGTATATTGATTCTTTCCCAATAAACGAAGACTTTTTTCTGTAAATACTGCGTATTTGATTCCATCCATAAATCGACTTTCCCTCCTATGCTCTGAGTTCCAGTATCGATAAGAATTCGAGTTCTTATTGTTCTTATGTTATGGTATGAATATACCATACCAATTCGTTATGTATGGATGATGGATGAGATTCCATGGATAGAGAGCCAGTTCCAATAGACTTATGGAACGTTCCCGTTCGCGTGCATCCAGCAGGAATTGAACCCGCAAATTTACCAATTATGAGTTGGGCGCTTTAACCATTCAGCCATGGATGCTTAACAGGGATCATCGTACATCGTAAATAACCCATTTTCATATAGAAAGACATATCATAGAAAAATGAAATCGAAAATATTCGGAGATGGCAAATATTCGGAGATGACTATGAAAACACCTCTCTGGATCCTCGAATTGAAAGAGAGATTGAGAGGGATCAAGAATCCTAATTCTCGCTATTTGGAATGGATCCAATTCTATTGAGTCTGACTCATAGTGATCATTTCTCTTTAGCAAAGAATGACCTTGGTTATCAAAGGATTGAACAACCGGGATCCATTTACTTATGATACCTAGTTGACATTGATAACAAGGATCTAATGAATTATGAGTTTAATAGATCCTCTTTAGCAGAAAGACGTATATTCCTTGCTCATTATCAGACAATCACTTATTCCCAAACCTCGTGTGGGGCTAATCGTTTTCATTTACCATCTCATGGAAAACCCTTTTCGTTCCGCTTAGCCCTATCGGGTATTTTAGTGATAGGTTCTATAGGAACTGGACGATCCTATTTGGTCAAATACCTAACGAAAAATTCCTATTTTCCTTTCATTAAGGTACGAGGGCTTCTTATTCCACAAGAACGAAAGCACCTTTTCATTCTTTCATATACTAGGGGTTTTTACTTGGAAAAGACAATGTTCCATACTAAAGGATTCGGGTCCATAACCACGAGTTCCAGTGCACTAGATCTTGTAGCACTTAGCAACGAGGCCCTATCCATTAGTATTCCACATAAGAAATCCATTATAGAAACTAATACAATTAGATTGGCTCTTCATAGACAAACTTGGGGTTTGCGAGCCAAGGTAAGACCGGCTCGGGATCATGGGACCCTTTTCTATCAGATAGGAGGGGCTCTTGTACAAAATAGACTTCTAAGTAATAACCCCATAGAATCTATCTATATAAAGATAAAGAGGCAATCGTGTCAGGAAGCGGGTTTTTCTTTGGCCAAAGGGTACTTCGAACTTGGAACGAGCATGAAGAGATTAACGAGACTTCTTTCTCTTTTGAGTTTTTCTGGCGGACCGGTCGCGCAAGATCTTTGGTCTTCCCCCGGAACCGATGAAAAAAAGTGGGTCGCTTCTTATGGACTCGCTCAGAATGATTCTTCTCTATCTATAGTTCATGGCCTATTAGAAGTAGAAGGTGCTCTGGTGCAATCCTTACCGACAGAAAAAGATTGCAGTCAGGTTGATAATAATCGAGTGCCATTACTTCGTCGGTCCGAACCAAGGAATCCGTTAGAAATGTTTTGAAATGGATATTGTTCTCTCTTTGATCAGGGATTGCTATATGAAAAGAAGTGGAGTTTGAAAAAGGGAACGGAATGGTCAAACCGGAACTGCTAGAGGAACGAATTTTCAATAGCATAACTTGGGCTCCTAGAATATGGCGCCCTTGGGACAATCTATTTGATTGCAGGGTTTTGTTCCGAAGCAAAGATATCCGCGGAGGCCGGTTCGTTCGTCCTATTCTGATATTCAGGACCAAGAGGTACTGGATTCTCTTTCGGATAGGCCCTGAAAGGAGAAGAAAGGCTGAAATGCCAACGGACCTCTGTCTATTCTCTAATTCACCCGATCCGATAGTACCCGTTTTTGGAACGTCCAGTGCCAAAGTCACTGAATGGGTAAGTCACCAATCCAATCCCTTTGACAAATCGGGTGTCATATTAGATATCATATTCTATATATTTAGATATCATA